TAAGATAAGCACGAAAATTAAAGCTTCTATAAATACAGATACGCCCAATACATCAAAACTCATTGCCCATGGATAAAGAAAAACCGTTTCAACATCAAAAACAACAAAAACTAGAGCAAACATATAATAACGAATTCTAAATTGTAACCAAGCGTTGCCCATTGGTTCTATACCCGATTCATAACTAGAAAGTTTCTCCGGCCCTTTCCTAATCGGGGCTAAAATCCCAGAAATTAAAAATGCCAAAATAGGAATAAAACTTGATATTATTAGAAATGCCCAAAAAATATCATATTCGTAAAGCAAAAACATAGACGCACTCCTATGAACGTGGAAAGTATATCGGATTGGTTGATTCGAATTGAAGTTCTAAAGTCATTGATAACTAGTTAGTCAAAACAACAATTTATTTTGACCAAACCATCTAGTTTCCTTTGATTATTGCAGGGCATATCTCATTTCAAGATTTATCGACTGACTTGATCGGGATCCTATTTCCAGTCTACTTAATTTTTTTAGTTCAATTTTCTTTAATTGCTTTAGTTAGTATAACTCTAGATGTTATACTTAGACAAATTTTCTTGTTTTTGCCTAGGATTCTTCCTAAAGCCTAAAGAAAGCAAATAGAATTCTTATTTTGTGTTTAAAATTTTTGAATTTATTATTCTTTTGATATTCTTTTGATTATTTGAATTTTCTTTATAAAAATGCGAGTTCGGAATTTGGATTTTTTAGGAATAGAGTCGAAAGTTTTTTCTTAGTAATTTAGAATAGAACAAGTATTCAAATGTAAGAGAATGGGTAGGTATCTGGGGATTTCGAATATCTTAGTGTTGGTATATTCCGTTTATCAGATCTGGATGGGGTGGGGTTTTCTCTTGATTGAATACAGAAAAAGAAGACCACCCCCCCTTGTTTTGGTGTGCTTCGCCGGGTCTTGGTAAGGTATACCAAAGAAAAGGAGTATCGCTAGCTTAACCCCTTGATTGTGGGCAGAAAAATGCATATGGAATTTCCCTTCGACAATTAATGACGAAGGGTTGGTTTGTTTGGAAAAAGATCGATTCGATTCCTTGAAATATGATATGTTTTTTCGGTTTTCTGTTCTGCTTTAAATGATTCCCGTGAGTGAGTTTCTAGGACAAATTTTGTTTCGATGAACCAACCGGTCAGTTATAAGCAACAAACAAGAATGAAGAAATCAAAATTATACAATTTTTTATTTCAAATGAAAATTTGGAATTTTATTCATTTTTTTTATAGGGCTCTAGGGCTATACGGACTCGAACCGTAGACCTTCTCGGTAAAACAGATCAAACTTATTATTATCAAAATGATCTGAACTGTTTCAAAGACCCAACATGCATTTTTTTTTGCATTGGGCTCTTTCATTAACTGATAGAAATATCAGCCAATCTGCCATATTTTTTCTTGACAGAAAAATAAGATAAGGAGATGGCTCCATGTGCTCTGATTCATTATTTGGGATTCTAATTCAGAGCACTACCAAAGTGTTTCAAAGGTGAAGTTATTTTGACGTAGGTCTGCCTTTGGCCTAGAATTTTAAGTTAAATGAAGTCTCTATCGTTCGGCTTAAAAAATCCAATATGAAACTTCATACACCTTCAAGTTCATAGGACGAAAAGAGATTTTTTGAGGGCCTTATACTCATTATGCCTAGCATTGAATATACTGCTATTCACCTTATCAATATCTCAAGGCGGAGCCTGTTTGGTACCTACAAAGGGCACTCAAATAGGACCGAACCTCTCGTCAGGCTATTGTTCTCTTTTCTCTTAAAGTTATTATGGAGTAAGACATCGATTTCTCAATAAGATCCATTTTTTGGATTGTATGGTGGATTCCCCTGAAAAACATTGGCGCGCGTGTAAACGAGGTGCTCTACCAACTGAGCTATAGCCCTTAGTGCTTGTGATGCATATTTTATCATGTATATAATTTGTTGTCAAGATCAATATTCTATGATCCAACATCCGAAATTTTTGAGTGGTATTGGTTCGATTATTGTTGCTTATAAGGAATATGATATTTATAATCCATCGATAGGATGGGTTCCATTTGGTTCTCTTTAGGATAATAAGTGACCTACTTAACTCAGTGGTTAGAGTATCGCTTTCATACGGCGGGAGTCATTGGTTCAAATCCAATAGTAGGTAGAACTTATTAGATACCGGAGTCAACGGTATCTAATAAGTTTTTTGTCCCACCCTTATTTTTATAGATTTTTTATTTATTTCATTTTTGAATTGCGTTGTATCTAAATTGGATTCTGCTTGATTGGATTATGTCGAGTGAATCCAATCAAAATAGGGTTTAGAAACAGAACCTCTTTTGATTATTTGAACGCACCAACTAGTTATGAAATTGCATTGACAGCCTCGACTCTTGTCCTAGCTCGTCGAAGAGCTAGATTTGCCTCAATTATTTGTCTCTTTCCTTCAGCCTTTTTCAAATTAGCTTCTGCTATTTCAAGAGTTTG